ACAATTTTTCCAAACACCAAGGGAATGCAATTTCTAGAATAGCTAGCTAGAGATATAGTAAAGAACAATTGATTTTGAACACTAGATGTCTTTCACATCCAACCGATGAACCTATTATAATTTTAAAATGGCAGTTCCAAAAAAGCGCACCTCTAGTTCCAAAAAACGTATTCGTAAAAATCTTTGGAAAAAGAAAGGATATTGGGCAGCATTGAAAGCTTTTTCATTAGCGAAATCTCTTTCTACCGGTAACTCAAAAAGTTTTTTTTGTGTGACAAATAAATAATTAAACAATAGACTAAATAATATGAATAGGTCTAATTCAAAAAAATGATTCTAATTTTTGTTAGAATTTTTTTTTTGTAAAATTTCCAAGTTATCAAGAATATAAATAATATTAATCTAATAATAATAGATTTTTATCTAAATTAATATTTCATTTGTTATTAAAACAAAATGAATTCCATTCTCTAATAGCAATAACAATATAAAATGGAATTCATTTTGTTATTTTTTAGTTCGAGCCATGACAAAATTATCTCGTTACAAATGTTGCTTTTATTTTCAGGAGACCATAAATAAAGTAATAAAAAAGTAATAAACTAAAAAATGAAAAATCCCGTTGTTAGTTAACTTAAAAAAAGGATACTCTAAAATAAAAATAACTAATAAACAAAAGATAAGATTATTAATATTATTAAAGAAAACGTTTAGATTAAATGCCTGATTTTGAAACAAATTTTTAGTCATCAATTTGAATGTTTCCTAAAAAAATATTGAATTAACCCTCCCAATCTCGACGATTGAATAAAAATAGGTTATTATGATTTTGAATAAGCCGCTATGGTGAAATCGGTAGACACGCTGCTCTTAGGAAGCAGTGCTAGAGCATCTCGGTTCGAGTCCGAGTAGCGGCATGGCTTTTTCTAAAAGAGTAAGCCCTATAATGAATTCAATTCCCTATTTCAATTCCTATAATTGAGAATCCCTTTAATAAATTTTATGATAGTTTCAACTTTAGAGCGTATATTAACTCATATATCCTTTTCGATCATTTCAATTGTAATTACAATTCATTTGATAACTTTATTTGTCGATGAAATCGTAGGACTATATGATTCATCAGAAAAGGGCATGATAGCTACTTTTTTCTGCATAACAGGATTATTAGTTATTCGTTGGATTTATTTTGGGCATTTACCATTAAGCAATTTATATGAATCATTAATTTTTCTGTCGTGGGGTTTTTCCATTATTCATATGATTCCGTATTTTAAAAAACATAAAAACCATTTAAGCGCAATAACGGCGCCAAGTGTTATGTTTACCCAGGGTTTCGCTACTTCAGGTCTTTTAAATGAAATGCATCAATCTGCAATATTAGTACCGGCTCTCCAATCACATTGGTTAATGATGCACGTAAGTATGATGGTGTTGAGCTATGCAGCTCTTTTGTGTGGATCATTATTATCACTAGCTCTTCTAGTCATTACATTTCGAGAATCCATAAGGATTTTTAGTAAAAGCAAAAATTTGTTAACTGAGCAATTTGCCTTTGGTGAGATTCAATACGTGAATGAAAGAAACAATGTGTTAAAAAACACTTCTTTGATTTCTTCTCAGAATTATTACAGATATCAATTAATTCAACAATTGGATCGATGGAGTTATCGTATTATTAGTTTAGGATTTATCCTTTTAACCATAGGTATTCTTTCGGGAGCAGTATGGGCTAATGAAGCATGGGGATCCTATTGGAATTGGGATCCAAAAGAAACTTGGGCATTTATTACTTGGACCATATTTGCGATTTATTTACATATCCGAACAAATAAAAATTATGAAACTGAAAATTCTGCAATTGTGGCCTCAATGGGCTTTCTTATAATTTGGATATGTTATTTTGGGGTTAATCTATTAGGAATAGGGTTACATAGTTATGGTTCATTTACATTACCATCTAATTGAATCTAATTGAATTTCTAATTGAATTTAAAGTACTTGACAACGAAAAGCCTAGGGCAGCATACATTATGAAACCCTTATATCAACCATCAAGAACCATTTGAATCATTCTATTTCCATTACTTGATTCAAATGGTTCTCAAAATGTCAAAATATCTGGTTATATTTTTATAATAGAATTCCAATTTTTTTATTTAACTTAAAAGCTGAAAAAGACTTTTTTTGGACAATGAACGATTTTTAAAATCATCGTATTTTTTTTTATTGACAAAAACTATCTATAAAAAAAATTTGATAGAATAGCTTCGACCTTCTCAACTGATAATGAGAAAACGAAATCGGGATAAATACCAATACCTATTACCGGTAAAAGGATCGAAATCGAAATAAATAACTCGCGCGGTCCAGAATCAAAAAAATAAGAGTTTTTGGGGGCATTAAAAAGCTTGTATCCATAGAACATCTGGCGTAACATAGATAATGAATAAATAGGAGTTAATATCATTCCAATTGCCATTACAAAAGTAATTAAGATTTTTGTTATTAAAAGATATTTTTGGCTAGTAAGTATTCCAAAAAAAACTACCAATTCGGCAACAAAACCGCTCATGCCCGGTAATGCAAGCGAAGCCATTGATAAGATACTGAAAGTCGTGAATATTTTTGGAATTGAGACGGCCATTCCGCCCATTTCGTCGAGGTAAACAAGTCGTATTCTATCATAACTCGTTCCGGCCAAGAAAAAAAGTGCAGCGCCAATAAATCCGTGAGAAATGATTTGTAAAATGGCCCCGTTGAGCCCTGTATCGCTTATAGAACCAATTCCTATAATTATGAAACCCATATGAGATACAGAAGAATAGGCTATTCGTTTTTTTAAATTACGCTGACCCGGAGATGTTAAAGCTGCATAGATAATTTGAATTGTGCCTACTATCATCAACCAGGGAGAAAATATAGAATGGGCATGGGGTAATAATTCCATATTGATCCGAACCAACCCATACGCTCCCATTTTTAATAAGATTCCGGCTAAAAGCATACAAGTACTATAATGTGCCTCTCCATGGGTGTCTGGTAACCATGTGTGTAGGGGTATGATCGGTGATTTGACAGCAAAAGCAATAAGAAATCCAATATAAAATATTATTTCCAGTGCTACAGGATACGATTGATTAGCTGATGTTTCAAAATTTAATGTCGGTTCATTGGAGCCGTATAAACCAATACCCAGAACTCCTATTAATAAAAAAACGGAACCTCCAGCAGTGTACAAAATAAATTTTGTAGCTGAATACAAACGTTTCTTTCCACCCCACATGGATAGAAGTAGATAAACGGGAATTAATTCTAACTCCCACATGATGAAAAAAAGTAAAAGGTCTTGAGAAGAAAATAGTCCTATTTGACCACTATACATTGCTAACATTAGGAAATGGAATAGTCGTGAATCTCGAGTAACGGGCCAAGCCGCTAAAGTAGCTAAAGTTGTGATAAAGCCTGTCAGTAAAATGGGTCCTATAGAAATTCCATCTATTCCCAATCTCCAGTAAAAATCAAAATAATTGATCCATTTATAATTCTCCGTTAGTTGCATTAACGGATCATCCAATTGGAAACGATAACCGAATGTATAGGTTGTTAGAAGGAGTTCTACTATACATATACATATAGTATACCACCTTATTACCTTATTTCCTCTATGAGGAAGAAAGAAAATTAAGGAACCCGCGGATATTGGCAAAACTACAACTAGCGTTAACCAAGGAAAATTATTCATAGTAAAAGCAAAATAAACTTGGACCAGAAAAACCCGTGCTCGAAATAAATATATTTTGAGCGCGGGTTTTTGTCGGTAAAGGTAAAAAAATCAAATGTATTCGAGTAGGGTTTTCTGAAACGTATTAATAAGCTAGACCCATACTTCGAGTTGTTTCATGCCATAAATAAACGCGAACACTCAAGAAATCCGTTGGACAGGCAGATTCACATCTCTTACAACCGACACAGTCCTCTGTTCTTGGAGCAGAAGCTATTTGCTTAGCTTTACATCCGTCCCAAGGTATCATTTCTAATACATCAGTTGGGCAGGCTCGCACACATTGAGTACACCCTATACACGTATCATAAATCTTTACTGAATGTGACATTGGATCTATAAATTTTAAAACGTCAGAAATTTTCGATCTAGTAAACTTGTAAATGAATCAGATATTTAGACACCAGATGAATCAATAATTTACCAGAAATTTGGAAGCAATCTACTTCTGGATCGACTCGTACGATAGAACCAAGATACTTTGATTTCTTACATTTTCTAAAATATGGATTAGATTTAATGTATGGTCATGTTAATTAGAATTTATGAATATTGTAATTTCTATGATTAATACTACACTACTTATTCAACAAATTCGATTGATTGATACGAGTTGATTTTCTGTTACGATAAATTGACGAAACAATGGCCAGTCCAATAGCTGCTTCAGCGGCGGCAATAGCTATAACAAAAATTGAGAAAATATTTCCTTTTAATTGCCGGCTATCAAAAAAATCAGAAAATGTTACGAAATTTATATTAACCGCATTCAGTATAAGTTCAAGACACATAAGGGCTCTAACCATATTTCGGCTTGTGATCAATCCATAGATACCGATAGAAAATAAGTAGGCACTCAAAACAAGTACATGCTCGAGCATCATTGACTAACTCCTTATCAATTTTGATTCATTTCAATATGAACTGAATAACAATTCAACAGATTCAATTGACTAGAATATAAAGTGCGGAACAAAGAAATATATTGTATTGGTAATAGATTAAATAAAAGAGTTTTTATTTTGACTTTTAGACATAACCAATTTTAAAACCAATTTTAAAATGGAAGATAAAAAAATGTAATAACACAGAACAGAGTTGAATTTTGATTACTGTTGGAAATTCTAGAAATTGATTACTGGCGCGCTACCGCAATTGCGCCTATTAAAGCGACTAAAAGAATTATCGAAATGAATTCAAATGGAAGAAAAAAATCTGTTGATAAATGAATTCCAATTTGTTGACTATTACTTATCAAATCTTGCTCTATAATCTGGTTTGATCTTGCAGTCCAAATAATCCCGTACCATGACGTATCCGTAATACTAATCATTAGTAAAACAAAAATACTTGTACAAACTGGTAAAGTAATCCCATCCCCAACAGTCCAAAGATTAAAATCTTTGTAATCTTCTGAACCATTCATAAACATCACAGCAAATACAATTAAAACATTTATAGCTCCCACGTAAATAAGAAGTTGTGCAGCAGCTACAAAATAGGAGTTTAATAGAATATAAAATAAGGATATACAAACAAGAACCAGTCCCAATGAAAAGGCAGAATAAATGGCGTTGGTAAATAATACCACACCTATACCGCCTAGTATAAGACCCAATCCCAGAAAGACTAAAAGAAAGTCATGTATTGGTCCAGGCAAATCCATTATATGTAAAATAAGAGATAAATAAATCTAAATGTTTTTCATGACTTTATTGAGACCCGATCAGAAATTTTTTTTAATAATTTTTCAAAAATTCCTAATTAAATCCTAAGAGATAGGACTAAATGTAGGTACAATTATTGGGCTAATTTTATTCTTTATCTGAAGGAATAGGTCTAATCCGAAATTTTTTATTTCGAAATATATACAGATATATTAATTAATAGATTTTCAATCAAAATAAAGATTCGCTTCTTATCAACCAATTAATAGTTGGAATTTCATTTCTAGTTATTGACCAAACAAAACAAAAGAACCTTTATTTCTTTTAAATAAATAAATCAAAACCGAACCTTAGTATTGTTAAAGTAATTGGAATTTATTCTTGAATCAAGAGATTTACTTATTTTTTATTTGAGGTGAATTAAAAATTGTTCTAATTGTATAATCGTCAACTACTGACATTGGTAAACGACCTAAAGCAATTTGATTATAATTTAATTCGTGACGATCATAAGTAGAAAGTTCATATTCTTCAGTCATTGATAAACAATTTGTTGGACAATACTCAACACAATTACCACAAAATATACAGATTCCGAAATCAATACTGTAATTTAGTAATCGTTTCTTTCGAATATCTGTTTCTAATTTCCAATCAACAACGGGTAGATCTATAGGACATACACGAACACATACTTCACAAGCAATACATTTATCAAATTCAAAATGAATTCGACCACGGAAACGTTCCGCGGTGATTAATTTTTCATACGGATATTGAATAGTTACGGGTAAACGATTTGCGTGAGATAAAGTAATCATGAAACCTTGACCGATGTACCTTGCAGCCCGTACTGTTTGTTGACCATAATTCATGAACCCAGTTACCATAGAAAACATATCGTGAATATATATATGAATAATTTTATGTTTGTTTATTTCTCTTGTTTGAGACAAATTGTGAATATAGAATATTCCTTTACAGCGAAAAGAGTTGAGAAGAAGTTGTTAATAATAGATTACCGAGAGAGATCGGTAAAAGAAATTTCCATCCAAGATTTAATAGTTGGTCCATTCTTAGCCTCGGCAAAGTCCATCTTGTTGTGATAGGAATGAACAAGAACAAATAAGTTTTAGTTAATGTAATAAAGATACCAATCGTCGCTTCAAAGACTCCACCTAATTTATTTATTTCAAAAAACTCAGAAACATATATGTCTGGAATAGATATATTCCAGCCTCCCAAGTAAAGAACTGTTACAAATAATGAAGAAACTAATAGGTTTAGATAAGAAGCAACATAAAATAAACCAAATTTTATACCCGAGTATTCGGTTTGATAACCTGCTACTAATTCTTCTTCTGCTTCTGGTAAATCAAAAGGTAATCTCTCACATTCTGCTAGGGAAGAGATGAGAAAAATGATAAACCCTATAGGCTGACGCCATAAATTCCACCCCCAAAAACCATATTTTGATTGCGCCTCAACTATATCAATTGTACTTGAACTGTTAGATAATCATAGTCGGTGATACCATCACTGTTATCATCGCTATTACAGAACCGTACATGAGATTTTCATCTCATACGGCTCCTTAAAGGCCATAAATAAATCTAAGGACCGGGTAAGTATTATTTTATCTTGATACATTTGTAGGATGGATAAGGTCAAATCTTATGGGACGGTCCAAAATTAGACCAATAGAATTCTGTCTGTTATAATTATTAGTTTTAAATAATTGTTATTTTAATAATTAAATAAATTAATAATAAAATAAAAAAAAAAAAAAACAAAGTACTTCTGAATTGATCTCACCCCTTCTTTAAAAAATTTCAATTTTTCTTTGTTGAGTAATAACTTAATTCTTCAATAAAATACTTCTTGTAGAAATATAACTAACATAATTAACCCTTCGTTTTTACTTACGAAAAAAAAAAAAATTCCATATTAATTCATGAATTATGATATATATTCTATATATATATGAATATAGAATATGAATATGGAAAAGGATAAAAAAGATATATTTTTTTATTGTAATTGGGTTTCTTTCTCTTTTTTTTTTTTTCGTTCCTATTCTTCTTTCTATTTCTTAAAAAAGAGGGCTTACAAAATAAAGGATTTTTTCGTTCCCAATAGTTATGTATTTCATCGGTGGATAGGAGCATACTCTGGATTGGAATAGTGCCTTGGGGAGTACTTCCTAATAATTTCTACTAACTTTAAGCCCCGATTAGTATTCGTTGTTTGTATATTATGTAAAAAAGCCCTTTTTGGATAATTTACATAATTTCCATTTCCATTACAAATCCGTTACATATCTTGGTGTTTCTAACCATCCACTCGTTTTTGTTCAACCCTCCGTTATGATAATACATGTATGTTAATCCATACAAATGATAGTGAAAAATCAATACGGTGGATTTTTTGAGCCCGCTTCAAGTCAGGATGACTAATCGACCAATCTTGGCTTGGGGTAAACGATTTCTTATGTTTATGTTTATTTTCGCTTAACTCTTTAACTCTTATACATGGAAAATGAGACTCAATATTTTTACTGCGAATTTATATATTTATATATTCTAAATTATATAATATATATATAAGCTGTTTTCTTTCACTCAATATAACTATTTTATTTTATTGAATTTTTCAATCCGAATAATGAATAAAAAAAAAAAAAAAATGAAGATCGCTAACCCTACTCAATTCATTCCACCGTTTTCCTCGAAAGGAAGAATAGAGAAAGGTTTATGTCTATATATCAACGAATCGCACGTAGAGATATTGATAACACACATAAAGTTAATGGTATTTCATAACTAATTGATTGAGCAGCAGCTCGTAGACCACCTAAAAAGGAATATTTATTATTTGACCCGTATCCTGACATAAGAAGTCCAATGGGAGCAATACTTGAAATGGCAATCCATAAAAAAACACCAATATTGAGATCCGCTAAAACAAGACGATACCCAAATGGAACTACTAAATAGCTTACTAAAATGGATATAACTGCTATGGATGGACCGATACTGAATAAACGAGTATCCCCTCTAGATGGAAAAAGATTTTCTTTGAAAAGAAGTTTTGTCCCATCTGCTAGAGCTTGAAGAACTCCCAAAGGGCCGGCGTATTCAGGTCCAATACGTTGTTGTATTCCCGCGGATATTTCTCTTTCTAACCATACAATTACCAGTACGCCTATTGTAATTCCCAATACAAGAGTCAAAATAGGAATAAGTAACCATATAATTCCATAGACCCCCTTTAAAAATTCCAATCTAGAAAAAGAATCGATCTCTTGTAATTCTAGTGTATCTAGTGTATCAATTATCATTTCAACGATCAACTTCTCCCATAATGATATCTATACTACCTAGTATTGTCATAATATCAGCCAATTTCATTCTTTTAACTAACTGAGGAAGAATTTGCAAATTGATAAAACCCGGCGGTCGAATTTTCCATCTCCAAGGAAAACCACCCCGATCCCCTATCAGGAAAATCCCTAATTCGCCTTTTGGAGCTTCGACTCGCACATAAAGTTCTTGTTTCGGCAATTCAAATGTAGGAGAAGGTTTTTTACTAATAAAGCGATATTCAAAATCATTCCATTCTGGATTCCTTTCTCTATCAAAGTAGCGGATTTCTAAATTCTCATATGGTCCCCCCGGAATTCCTTCGAGAGCCTGTTGAATAATTTTTACAGATTCCACCATTTCACCAATTCGGACTAGATAACGAGCCAATGAATCCCCTTCTTTTTGCCACTGTACTTCCCAATCAAATTCGTCATAACACTCATACTGATCAACTTTACGAAGGTCCCATTGTATTCCGGACGCTCGCAGCATTGGTCCTGATAAACCCCAGTTTATTACTTCCTCTCGACCAATAATGCCTACCCCCTCGACTCGTTCTAAAAAAATAGGATTGCGTGTAATAAGTTGTTGATATTCAGCAACCCTTATTAAAAAATAATCGCAGAAATCCAAACATTTATCTATCCAGCCATAAGGGAGATCTGCCGCCACCCCTCCGATCCGAAAATAATTATGCATCATTCTCATACCGGTGGCAGCTTCGAATAGATCATATACTAATTCTCTTTCTCTGAAAATATAGAAAAAAGGAGTCTGTGCACCAATATCCGCCATAAAAGGGCCGAGCCATAACAGATGAGAAGCTATACGACTTAACTCCAACATAATTATTCTGATATAGCTGGCTCTTTTAGGTACTTGAATATTTCCCAGCTGTTCCGGCCCATTTACTGTTATTGCTTCTGTGAACATAGTAGCTAAATAATCCCAACGTGTTACATAAGGCAAATATTGTATAATTGTTCGGTTTTCCGCAATTTTTTCCATCCCTCGGTGTAAATAACCCAATATGGGTTCACAGTCAATAACATCTTCACCATCTAGAGTAATGATAAGTCGAAGAACACCATGCATTGATGGATGGTGGGGACCCATACTGACTACCATCAGGTCTTTTCTTGTAGCTGGTATATTCATAGGTTTTTCCTTAATTCACTCTTTCATGAATTGAATTGCTGAAAATGAAAAAAAGTTCATTCAAATTCACGATCTAATAAATCAAATAATTCAAAATGCTTCTTCAAATTAACGAGTTTTTGATTCACGAATATCCAACCGATTAATCAATTCTTTATAACCTATTCTGTTTTTCTTTGACAAATAAGATAGCAGGCGTTGGCGTTTTCCCAGAATTTTACGTAGACCTCTCTGAGATAAATAGTCTTTTTTGTGTAATTGTAAATGGGAAGTAAGTCTTCGTATCCTATTGGTGAAACTTAATATTTGAAATTCAACAGAACCCCTATTTTCTTCTTTTTCTTCTTGTGAAATAACTGAGATGAATGAATTTTTTACCATAAAACGAACCCCCCTTCTTTTTTTAAGATATTTTAAGATATTTTGATTGATAGATATTTTTATTGATCAGTAATAATAATGGCACTTGTTTTAGTTTGGTATAGAGAATAATCTTAATTTCGGTCTAATTTCGATTTTTATTAAATCAAATTAAATCAATCCTATTTTAATTTCAAAATTTGAAAAGGTATACAGTATACAAAGGTATACAAAAGGATGGTTGTTTTCTATCCTCCAAAACGATAAAAACTTAGTCCTAAAATCAGACGATTTTATTGATTCATTTCTAGATCTAATTGATATGTCATTGAATTAGTATCATGTATCAGAATAGAATGTAAGACATTGAATGTGCGCACCTCTTTGTCGTCAGCGACCCGCTGCGTTATGGGAAAGATAGCAAAACTTTACTAGTAATGGATTTTCAATCGCGGATACATATGTATCCTTACCATACCGAAACGACTGCCGTTATTGCTATCAAACCAATACCGATTCATACAAGCTAAATCTTCTAATCGATAATTGGGCCATAGAAATAACTTTAAGTTAATAAGTTTCTTTTTATATCCTTTGTTTTTATCCAAAACTTGACTGTTTACCTTATTACCATTCCCTAATGCTGAATTTTTATGCATATCATTTCTATTCCTAGAATTGAAACAAATTAGAATTCTAAATTCTCTCCGAAGTCTAGGTGATAAAATATTTTCAGGAACAAACAAATCATAATGATTTTTATCTCTATTTCCAGTCATCTTTTTATATTTGGTAATGACTTCATCAGAATTCTTATCAATATGGGTTTTTTCTCTGTATTTTTGATTCATTTTGTGTTTACTTTGATGAACCGATGAAATACCAATGGTTTGATACATAATAAATTGCCCATCATTTTTTATAGATAGACGAATTGGTTCAATAATCAAAATTCCTCTTTTGATGAATTCCGTAAGAGTTAAATTTTTCTCAATTATCAGAATATCAAGACTCATTTCTCCTCTTTGAATAGAGGATATAGTTATTTCTCTTGGATTTATCAGTCTAAGCAGGAGACAATATACTTTGATGTTATTGATTATTTTTTTAGTTAAAATATCATCCCATCGCAATTGAAACTGAAAATACCTGTTTAGTAAGAAATCAAACTCCTCTTTTGTATCATTCTTGTCTTGTTTTTTATTTTTTTGTTTTTTCATCTCCGAGTCCATATAATCTTCTTCAACATCTTTTTCTTGGTTTGAAAGAGCAGATTCAAGGTTTGCTTGGTCCGCTGATTCTTTTTGCTCTTTATTTCGTTTTTTTAATTCAAGAGATTTTTTTTCATTGGAGGATATAAAAAGATCTTTATCAGTAACGTTTTCATTTATCTTAGAATCTAAAAGAAGTAATTTTTTTGGTATAACCCACGGTTTAGTTTTATACAAATTATAAAGGATCAAAAATTCGGAGAAGAACCAACGTTCAAGATTTGATATGGGGCGGTTTAATATTTCTTCATTCATTCCCATCCAATCCAATTTTTTTTTTTGATTAGATAAATAGATTTCTTGATCTTGGTGAATTTTGAGATCAAAAAAATTTTGCTTATTCATTTTATCAATTATTGGATAATCATTAAGTTTATCCTTAGTACATTTTTTATTACTGTTTGGGTCAGTATCAATATTGATCCAAGCTTCAATATTGATTTTCTTTCTAAGACAAAAATGGATAATTCTCCAATCAAAATATTTTCTATCCAGATTTTTATCCATATCTGTAATATCATGTTGTACTCGATCATTATTGATAGGGATAATAGGAATACCTTCCATCATATAAAAAGATTTGAGTTTATTTGTGTTGGAGTTCGAAAAAACTTCTTGGTTGTTTTTTACGTGTAATGACAATTCATAAATTGACGAGTACTTCGTATTTTCAGAATTAATAGATTTATATGCTAACCGATCATATTTATATTGTTTTTTAAAATTCTCTTTTTCATTCAGTAATGAAGCCTTTTCAAAATTTTTTAGTTTTTCGTAGTGAATAAATTTCGTTTTTTTAGATGAGTTACTTAAATCCTTATTTTTATTCATATAATGGTGATTGAATCTATTTCGCCATTTTTGTGGTACTAGTCTAGACCATCTAATGTGAGATATATCATATTGATAATGATTCCTTAACCAATTTGTCCATTGATTTATTCCAGAATTCTGACAATTCTTATGTCTTAATTGAGAAAGAAAAAGTTCTTGTGTTCCAACAAAATAACTCCTTATTTCATTCTTAATAAAAGGAGCTGCTCCATTATATTGCAAGACAGATTTTAACTTATAAAAATCCAAATTGACAAATTGGGTTTGTGAGAGTTTGTAAAATACATAGGCTTGTGAAAAGTAGGATAAGTCACAAAAAGTATTTGAATTTTTTTTACTAATATTAGTATTATATAGTGTCTTTTTTATAGTCAAAATAAAATGAATTAAACTTTGATTTTTTTTATCCATTTTTTCTTGATTTGTTTCATTATTGGTAATGTATTTATTAAAAATTTTTTTTATTGAGTCACGAAATGGTTGTGTATTGATCCTAGGAATATTAATGATCCACAGAAAGATATCTATGTATATCCTTTCAATGAAAAATTTTATAAAATAATGTGATTTGCGTATTAGTCGAGCATTTTTTCTTTTTAATATCTGCCAAATATTTTTTTGTGCTTTCAACCTTTTATTATCATCACTTATTTTGTTAAAACTAATATTTCGATCCGGAATTCTAAATCCGCCCTTTTTTTCATTTGTAATTTTTTCTATTTGATTTATGACCGTGTTTGTTCTATCAGTTAGATCCTGCATTTTTTTTTCTGTCAACGAATAATTTGTCCAATTCCGAGGTATAGTTTCAATGGACGATGGTATAGTTTCAATGGATGATTCAGGAATCATCAGATTACTTATTATCAAATCTTTTTTAGTTTTATTCAATTCATATACTTTTCTTTTTCTCAATCCAAATAATAGAATTGGATTTATTTTTGATAGTTCTTTTTTTATTTCTTTTAAAAAAAGAATCCTTTTAATGATCCATTTTTTTATTTCTTTTGAAACATTTAGAAACAATTTTGTTTTTTCTTTAAAAATTTTTAGAATTAGAAAACATTTCTTTTTCAATTTTCTAATTTTTCTTTTGAGTTCTTTAAAAATGGGTTCAAAAAAAGATTCGTGTTTTCTGGAAGAATCAAAAGGGAATTCTGCTTCCATTCCAAAAATTGTTAAAAAACACGAATCTTTTTTTGAATCTTTCTTTTTCATTGGATCGTTATAAGGGGCTCGTGGATTCGATCTATGCCAAGGTTTCAGACGAAAAGGAAATAGGATCTTAATCTGAATACCGTCTGTTAACCAATCTTTTGGAAATTCTTTTTCTGATAATTGAACGCCATTATAGGTGCATTTAACATGAATTTCTCGATTCCAATCCTTAAAATCTTCGGACCATTCAGGAAATTGAAATAATAGCATACGGGCGATATTTTTAAATATTATCAATGAAGGCAATATAATATATTTTCTAAGAATCGATTGGGTTATTAATAAAAAACCTCTTATTACTTGAGCAAGTAAAATACTATCCCAGGCTTCCGCTATTTCTATACGTGCTTTTTCCTTTCTTTTGGCTTCTTCTTTTTTATCTTCTTCCTTTTTTTTCTCACTTTCTTCTGTGGTTTTCTCTTTAGAATCCGAAATTTTGAGTTCTGTGTTTGTCCACATACCATTTCTAAAAATTCGGTTTATACGTTCGGAAATATCAAAAGAAAAAAAAGGGGATTTGTTTATTCGGTCCAAAAAGAGGGGGGAATGCACGTCTGCCTCAAAGAATTTCCAAGTAACTATTTTACGTCTTTGAGCACGTACAGAGCCTTTGATTAGGTCTCGACGAAAATCTGGTTGTTGTGAATAACGTATCAAAGCAACTTCGTCTGGTTCATCAGTATCATCAGTTTCTTGGGTATTACTATAAGTATCAGTATTCTCTTGGTTATCAGTAAAAATAATTACACTTTTGTCTTTTCTTGAGCGAATCTGCATATTCTCTATCTCACCCTCCTCTCGTTCTTCCTCGTCTAGTTCCCAATCAGCAATTAATTTGTATGGCCAGTAAGGGATTTTTTTATGTATTTCTGTTAATGCAATAGATTTTTTTTTTATCGTTTTCTCGTTTGGAAGAGTTCTATCTGCATCAAATAAAAATTTTAAAACTTTTATTCTATCTTCTGAATCAATTCTTACTTGTTCATGTTTAGGAACTATAAAAGGTCTTTTAAAATTTAAACTTGATGTTGATTTTACAGCAAATTCATTGATTAAGTTCAATAAATAATCCATTTGCTTTGCGCATGCTTTTGTATCAAATGAATTTGGTTTCTGTTCAAATTCTAGGCGATTAATAATAAAAAGGATACTATGAATCTTATTTATCAAAAACTTTTCTATAGAATTTTTTCGAGAAATTTCCTTTTTAATTGAAAGTGAAAACAATTTTTTGATTCGTCCACGATAGGGTCCATTTATGAAAGGATCATATAGTTGGGGTAAATATTCTTTTTTAGTCTTATCATTACACAACCGAGTTCTTTTTTCGAGTACATTCAGAA